AACAAAACCTAAAGTAATATCTCGTTCCCCTTCAAGTTTACCTACGACAGTACCAGAGTGAATATGATCTCCACCGGACATACGTAATGCTTTAGCTAGTACACGAAAGTGCATACCATGGTTCTTTTGTCTATCAATAACTGCATGCATTGCGCGGTGAATGTGAAGAAGTAAACCATTATCTCGGCAATAATGAGCTAAGGTTGTATTTGCCGTGAATCCTCCGGTTAAATAGTCATGCATTACAATCGGAACTCCCAATTCGCGAGCAAATACAGCCCTTTTCATCATTTCTTCACATGTACCAGCAGTCGCATTCAAATAATGACCTTTGATTTCACCTGTTTCCGCCTGGGATTTATAAATTGCTTCAGCACAAAATAAAAACCGATCTCTCCATCGCATAAATGGTTGGGAGTTTACATTCTCATCATCTTTGGTAAAATCAAGTCCACCGCGAAGACATTCATAGACTGCTCTACCATAATTTTTAGCGGATAACCCCAACTTAGGTTTAATAGTACAGCCTAATAGGGGACGGCCATACTTGTTCAATTTATCTCTTTCGACTTGGATTCCATGAGGCGGACCTTGAAAAGTTTTAACATACGCAGTAGGGATTCTCAAATCCTCCAAACGTAGAGCACGTAGGGCTTTGAATCCAAATACATTACCTACAATGGAAGTAAACATGTTAGTAACAGAACCTTCTTCAAAAAGATCTAAGGGGTACGCTACATAAGCAATAAATTGAGATTCTTCTCCCGGAACAGGCTCAATGTGATAGCATCGTCCTTTATAACGATCAAGACTGGTCAACCCATCAGTCCACACAGTTGTCCATGTACCAGTCGAAGATTCTGCAGCTACCGCAGCTCCTGCTTCTTCCGGTGGAACTCCTGGTTGAGGAGTTACTCGGAATGCTGCCAAGATATCCGTATCTTTGGTTTCATAGTCAGGAGTATAATAAGTCAATTTATACTCTTTAACGCCGGCCTTGAATCCAACACTTGCTTTAGTTTCTGTTTGTGGTGACATAAATCAGTCCCTCCCTACAACTCATGAATTAAGAATTATCACAGCACCAAGATCTACTCGGTATGAATTAGGAGTTAATAAAAAAATTATTGACGAGCCTATTATCGTTCAAAAGAATCTCAACAACTATTATCAACTAATTATAATTTTGTCAAGAGACCAAATGCTGTATTTGATTCACCAAATACAGTATTATTGTATACTCTTTCGTATATATAGTGCAACCCCATTTATTCCTTTTCAACTTTGTTATCTTTTAATCCTTTTTCATTCAAAAATATACATAGATTAAGAAGTAAGAAAATTTTCCTTGCCAGAGATATATCTTTTATAGCGAAATCCTATATTGAGAAGTGCTTGAGACAAAAAAAATAACAAATAGCTTAATTGTTTGCGAAGTATAACTAAAAAGATTACAATAATCAAACTGAAGTGTTCCATAACTAAGAGAAAACTAATAATTTCGAGAACGATGAAATTGAAGTTCGAATTTATTTGCTAAAGAGACTAGAATTTCATTTTTGTTTTTTGAAAATACTAGGCTCTAATAATAGAATAGGGCCTAACTAACAAAAAACAAATGAACAAAAATGTTCCCGAAGGCTTTTATAAAATTTTTCTATAGAATTGAATATTCTTCTTAATTTGTTTTAGGTGAACGTAACAAATCACTACTCAAAATAACAAAAAAAAAGTGAACAATTCCATTCAAATAGATGAATCATACCACCAACGCAATCGAGTAGTAACTCCCATTTTTGATGTAATTAACTGATAAACTTGCTATCGAACATTTTTTTTTATTCAAAATCTTATAAAGAAAAAAATTGACATATTTTTTATATTAATATGTATTAGATTATGTTATGAATAACAATCCGACTACTTCTGGTCTTGGAGTTTCCGCACTTGAACAAAAAAACTTGGGATCCATCACTCAAATCATTGGACCTGTTCTCGACGTAGCCTTTCCCCCGCGAAAAATGCCGAATATTTACAATGCTCTGATAGTTAAGGGTAGAGATATTAATGGGCAAGAAGTTAATGTAACTTGTGAAGTCCAACAATTATTAGGGAATAATCGAGTTCGTGCAGTAGCTATGAGTGCTACTGATGGGCTAATGAGAGGAATGGAAGTGATTGACACAGGAGCTCCTCTAAGTGTTCCAGTTGGTAAGGCCACTCTGGGACGAATTTTTAATGTACTAGGAGAACCTATTGATAATTTAGGACTTGTAGATGCTAGTACAACATCCCCTATTCATAGATCGGCACCTGCATTTATCCAATTAGATACGCAATTATCCATTTTTGAAACAGGAATCAAAGTCGTAGATCTTTTAGCCCCCTATCGTCGGGGAGGAAAAATTGGACTATTCGGAGGAGCAGGAGTAGGTAAAACCGTATTAATTATGGAATTAATCAACAATATTGCAAAAGCCCACGGAGGAGTATCCGTATTTGGTGGAGTAGGGGAACGTACCCGTGAAGGAAATGATCTTTATATGGAAATGAAGGAATCAAAAGTTATTAATGAAGAAAATATTGGGGAATCAAAGGTGGCTCTAGTGTATGGTCAGATGAATGAACCGCCAGGAGCTCGTATGAGGGTTGGTTTGACTGCACTAACGATGGCGGAATATTTCCGAGATGTTAATAAACAAAATGTACTTCTATTTATTGACAATATCTTCCGGTTTGTCCAAGCCGGATCTGAGGTATCAGCCTTATTGGGTAGAATGCCATCGGCTGTAGGTTATCAACCTACCCTTAGTACTGAAATGGGTACTTTACAAGAACGAATTACTTCCACAAAAGAAGGGTCCATAACTTCTATTCAAGCAGTTTATGTACCGGCCGATGATTTGACGGATCCGGCTCCTGCCACGACATTTGCACATTTAGATGCTACTACTGTACTATCACGAGGATTAGCTGCTAAAGGTATCTATCCAGCAGTCGATCCTTTAGATTCAACGTCAACTATGCTCCAACCAAAAATAGTTGGTAGTGAACATTATGAAACGGCCCAAAGAGTAAAACAAACTTTACAACGTTACAAAGAACTTCAAGATATTATTGCAATCCTGGGCTTGGATGAATTATCAGAAGAAGATCGATTAACTGTAGCAAGAGCGCGAAAAATTGAGCGTTTCTTATCACAACCTTTTTTTGTAGCAGAAGTCTTTACAGGTTCTCCGGGAAAATATGTCGGGCTGGCAGAAACAATTAGAGGTTTTAAATTAATCCTTTCCGGAGAATTAGATAGTCTTCCTGAACAGGCCTTTTATTTAGTAGGAAACATTGATGAAGCTACCGAGAAAGCTACAACCTTAGAAATGGAGAACAAATGACCTTAAATCTTTGTGTATTGACACCGAATCGAATTGTTTGGGATTCAGAAGTAAAAGAAATTATTTTATCGACAAATAGTGGTCAAATTGGTGTATTACCAAACCATGCGCTTATTGCCACAGCTGTTGATATAGGTATTTTGAGAATCCGTATTAATAACGAATGGGTAACGATGGCACTAATGGGGGGTTGTGCTCGAATAGGCAATAATCAGATAACTGTTTTAGTTAAGGATGCTGAGAAAGGTAGTGAGATTGATCCACTAGAAGCCCAGCAGACTCTTGAAATAGCAGAAAAAAACTTGAAAAAGGCGGAAGGAAAACGACAAATAATTGAGGCAAATCTAGCTCTCAAACGTGCTAGGGCACGAGTTGAAGCTATCAATGTAATTGTGTAACTCGTTGTTGCGACTGGTCCTAATAATAAAATAAGAATTTCAATATAAAGAAAGAGCAGTTCGTTTTGTTTATCATAATCTATTCCCTCATAGAATCGATATAAAAACAGAATGTCGTACAATCGACTACAATTTGAATTGTGAAAAATAAAAAATTAAGAAATCAAAAATCAATAAAGGAAAATTGGTATAAAACCTTATTAGATAGTAATAGTGCTACTATCTAATAAGTTATACCTACTATTGGATTTGAACCAATGACTCTCGCCGTATGAAAGCAATACTCTAACCACTGAGTTAAGTAGGTCTTTTAGTAGTAGAACTCAAAATAAAGGAAAATTGTTTCTATCAATAACTTGGAATCCATTTTAAAAAAAATGAAATTTAGAAGCAATAGCAATCAAATAAACCCACTAACTCCAATATTCAATGGGGTATAATCATTAGCTTGACAAACCATTATCACTGGAATAAAATAGCTAGTACAAATAGAAGGGCTATAGCTCAGTTCGGTAGAGCAACTCGTTTACACGTGCGCCAATGTTTTTTCAGAGAAGTCTATCATCTAATCAAAAGACTTATTGAAAAGTCGATGTCTTACTTCCAAAAGAAAAAAAAACCAAGAAAAATAGCCTGACAAAAAAAAGATTAGGTTTACTTTCAAGTGCTAACCGAATTTAGGTATTTTATACCTTTTTTCATTTAATAGAAATCAATTTGATCGAAAGCAATTATTGATTTCCAATCTTGATAAGGTGAATAAATAGTTTGTTCAATGCTAAGTGCAGATAAAGACCTAAACAAATTCTCTTTTTGTTTTAGGATAGGAACTTGAAGGTGTATGAAGTTCCTATTTTTAACTAAACACAGGTCGACAAAGATGCACTATAAACTATATATATAGGTTATATAGTTTATTTCATTTAGGGTAATCTAAGCGCAAAGCATACCTACGTCAAGATTATCTTTCTTTGAAAGACTTTGGTAGTGCTTCAGGATCCTACTCTCAAAAAAAGAAAAAATCCAAGCACAGGGAACTATTTGATTATCTTTTATTTCATTCGAATGAAATTTTTAGAATGAAAAGAGAAAAATAGTAAACTAATTAATGAGTTATATCAGTTAACGAAAGAGCCCAATGCAAAAAAAAATGCATGTTGGGTCTTTGAAACAGTTTGAATCATTTTGATAATAATAAGTTTGAGCTGTTTTACCGAGAAGGTCTACGGTTCAAATCCGTATAGCCCTAAAAACAAATACACCAAAAAACTTGGTTAGTTGTCATCTTGTTATTTTTGATTAATCTTTTTAGAAAACGTTAAAATGCATGTTTATCATTTGTGAGCTAGACGTAAAAGAAAAGAGGAGTACTACTTCTTTCCTTTGTCTATGAGATATTTTTGTGGAGTAAGAGCCAAAAGAAAAGAATACTTTATTATTTGGTTTTTTATATCCTATTGATTGTTTATTTGCTTTATCTCTTTTATTTCAATTCGTTCAATGCATTTTATAAGTTTTTTTTTTTACTTTTTTTTTATTTGACTACCGATACTGCGAATGAGAATTAGATTTATTCGATAGTCATTCTAGCTGTCTAATACGTGACGGTAATAAATTCAAAAAAAAAAATAAAGGAATCTTTTGAAATTAAAAGTTAAAACAAAGAAAAGATTGAGATCCATCGAAGATAAATAGATCGGACTATGATAGCCAATCTATATCAACTCAAAAGTCAAATAAATGGAATGAACTTTGTGACGATTCACATCGTCAAATCGTGAATCAGCAAACAGAAAACAACTCTAACTATGTAGTTCAAGCAAACCTATATCTATATATATATATAGGTTTGTATATAGGTTTGAGTAAAATAATATATATAGGTTTGAGTAAAATACAATTAATATGAATGAATTGGCACTGAAGTCTAAATCACAGCGAAGATTCCTATAGCTTTTTTACAGTCATGGGAGTATACCTATGTTTCTAATTTATGAATATGATATTTTTTGGGTATTTCTAATAATATCAAGTTTAATTCCTATTTTAGCATTTCTAATTTCCGGAATTTTATCACCCCTTAAAAAAGGACCAGAAAAACTTTCGAGTTATGAATCTGGTATAGAACCCCTGGGCGATGCTTGGTTACAATTTCGAATACGTTATTATATGTTTGCTCTTATTTTTGTGATTTTTGATGTTGAAACAGTGTTTCTTTATCCGTGGGCAATGACTTTCGATATAGTAGGAGTATCTGTATTCATCGAAGCTTTAATTTTTGTTTTGATCCTAATTGTTGGTTTAGTTTATGTGTGGCGAAAAGGAGCATTAGAATGGTCTTAGACCTTGAATATTCCGACAATAATATTGCAAAAATAACAAACCGTGAGATAGTTATGACTTCCATGGAATTTCCCTTACTTACTCGGACAACCCAAGCTTCTGTTATTTCAACTACATCAAATGATCTTTCAAACTGGTCAAGGCTTTCCAGTTTATGGCCGCTTCTCTATGGTACTAGTTGTTGCTTTATTGAATTTGCTGCATTAATCGGCTCCCGATTTGACTTTGATCGTTATGGACTAGTACCGAGGTCTAGTCCTCGACAAGCAGACTTGATTTTAACAGCAGGTACAGTGACCATGAAAATGGCTCCTTCTTTAGTAAGATTATATGAACAAATGCCTGAACCAAAATATGTTATTGCTATGGGGGCTTGTACAATTACCGGAGGGATGTTCAGTACTGATTCTTATAGTACAGTTCGAGGAGTTGATAAGTTAATTCCTGTAGATATTTATTTGCCAGGGTGTCCACCCAAACCCGAGGCGGTTATAGATGCTATAACAAAACTTCGTAAAAAAATCTCGCGAGAAATTTTGGAAGATCGAATGAGGTCTCAAAAAGGGAAACGTTGTTTTATTACCACTCACAAATTGAATATTGAGTGGACTACTACGACTGGAAATTTTGATCACGAATTACTTGATCAACCTTCATCTAGTTCCAAAGTTATCCCTGAAACATTTTTTAACTATCAAAAATCAGGTTCGTCTTACGCATTAATAAATTCACGAAAAGATTCCTTTTCAGCTGAACAACAAAAGGACAATCAATCAACCGAAGGTTGATTTTATTCAATCATTGGTAAACAAATAAACATAGACGAGAGGGAACAAAGATGAAGGATCGTTTGTCTACTTGGTTAGTAAAACACGGCCTACTTCATAGATTTTTGGGTTTTGATTACCAAGGAATAGAAACTTTACAGATAAAGCCTGAGGATTGGCATTCCATTGCTGTTATTTTATATGTATATGGGTACAATTATTTGCGTTCCCAATGTGCTTATGATGTATCCCCTGGTGGATTGTTAACAAGTGTATATCATCTGACCCGAATAGAATATGGTATTGATCAACCCGAAGAAGTATGCATAAAGGTATTTGTACCAAGGTCAAATCCGAGAATTCCGTCCGTTTTCCGGGTTTGGAAAAGTGTCGATTTTCAAGAAAGAGAGTCGTATGATATGTTCGGAATATCTTATGATAATCATCCACGTATGAAGCGTATCCTAATGCCGGAAAGTTGGATAGGGTGGCCGTTACGTAAGGATTATATTGCACCTAATTTTTTTGAAATACAAGATGCTCATTAACAAAAATGATTTGAAACAAATCTTTCAGCATCCAACTTACAATAAAGATATTTTTTTTTGGTTCTGACAAAGAAATTGGTACGATTAATTATTTTAGTTTTGGATCAGGCATTGTATACTGCGTACTACTTTTGGAGGAGAACTCGACTAGACCAAAAAAAGGATAAAAGCAGGAATCAAGACATAAAATTGGAAAAAAAAAAACAAATATAACAAATATTAAAGAATACCGAAAAAATGCTAATCAAGTTTATTTGTTCATTACTACGAAATGATTCGTGTCTAGTACTACCCTACAACTCCTATAAACCTTATTTTAACCAGTCTATTTAATCGCCTTAATCCGTAATGTATAAAGTAGAAAAAATCGCTACTCAGAGACAATTTTTGGATTTGTCAGGAACCAGATTTGAACTGGTGACACAAGGATTTTCAGTCCTCTGCTCTACCGGCTGAGCTATCCCGACCATTTCAAAGATATAATCTTTCTTATTGTACTAGCTTACTGGGTTTCGTGTCAATTGAAAAAAAAAATCAACCCTAGAATGCTATTGAAACCCTTACTGAATAAAAGAGGATAAAAAAAGTCGAAGGGGATGGGGATAGAGGGACTTGAACCCTCACGATTTTTAAAGTCGACGGATTTTCCTCTTACTATCAATTTACTTGGTGTCAATAGTGACATGTAGAATGGGACTCTATCTTTATTCTCGTCGAATTTGTCATTTATTTTGTAGACTAGAATCTGTTGATCTATTCAATCTTTCATATCTATTTTAATAGATAATAATGGTATTACTTTTATTTCAGATCAGAAATAATACAATTGAATAAACTAAGCAGAATCCACTTGATTTGTTAGAATAGCTTCCATTGAGTCTCTGCACCTATCCTTTATAACAAGCAATTTTTTTTAGTCTTTACTCTTGTTTTTTTTGTTTTGAAAACAGGATTTGGCTCAGGATTGCCCATGTTTAATTCCGGGGTTTCTCTGAATTTGAAAGTTTTCACTTAGCAAGTTTCCTTACTAAGGCTCAAGCCAATTAAGTCCGTAGCGTCTACCTATTTCGCCATATCCCCTTCCCCTTTTTTTAGATTGATTTGTTTTTCAATTCAATTTGAGGCTAATTTAGTATTGTAATTAGATTGGAATTAGACCCTTCTTTTGTTATTTTTATTCCGTTTTTGTTTACTATAACTTACTCATAAGTCTTAGACGTATTAGATAGAAACTTCACATCTATTAAAAACATTCAATATCGAGTCAACCTTAGAGTATTTTCGATTGTTAGATAGTATTTTATATATATCTTTTTTGTTAGTTCTATCCGGGATCCCTATTTGAAATGATTCTATCATTTCTCTATCCACAATTCAATAAAATGAAAATGGACGCGAACTATAAGTCTATCTTTTTTTTTCTATTCGATATTATCTTTAGTTTTTATTTTAATTTACTCTTCAATTTGATAATAATCGAAGGATCTTTTTTTTTTCCTATTTTTTATTACTATTTTTGAATATTTTAAAGAACTGATTTTATTAAGATCCTCATAGTTTAGTTTATTCCATTTTTATGTAGGTAAAATTTGTATTATGTAAGCCCGCTTAGCTCAGAGGTTAGAGCATCGCATTTGTAATGCGATGGTCATCGGTTCGACTCCGATAGCTGGCTTTTCTTGTTTTGTTGAAGTTTTTTCAGTATTGCATAAAAAAACAAAGACTAAGACTATTCAAACCAAGTCTTTCCGGTGTTGGAAAGAACAATGATGATTCTATCCTCGAGATTTCTAATTATATCGAAGTTTTAAGAAAATCTTTGTTTATAGAGATAAAAAACAGTAAAAAAAAAAAAAGACAACATTTCAGGTGTATAGAAACATTCTTTAGGGATATAGATTAAAGTTCAACTAGAACTCCACTCCCTATTTTTATACTTTCGTTCGACTTTTTATTTTTATTTATAAACGTGATATATTATATTAGTAGTATAAGACATCTACTTCTGTGAATTTGAATCCATATATACTATTCATAAGTCTAGTTCAGTTTGAATTTTTTTTTAATACAATAAGGAGTCTTTATGTCACGTTACCGAGGGCCTATTTTCAAAAAAATATGTCGTCTGGGGTCTTTACCTGGATTACCCAATAAAAGGTCGAGAGTCGGGAATACTCTTAAAAATCAATCACGCTCCATTAAAAAATCTGAATATCGTATTCGTTTGGAAGAAAAACAAAAATTGCGTTTGCATTATGGTCTTACGGAACGTCAATTACTTAAATATGTTCGTATCGCCGCAAAAGCCAAAGGACAGACAGGTCAAGTTTTACTACAATTACTTGAAATGCGGTTAGATAATATTATTTTTAGATTGGGTATGGCATCAACAATTCCTCGAGCCCGTCAATTAGTTAACCATAGACATATTTTAGTTAATGGGCATATCGTAAATATCCCAAGTTATCGCTGTAAACCAAGAGATATTATTACGGCGATGGATGATGAAAAATCAAGAACTATGGTTCAAACTTCTCTTGATTCCTTTTCGGATAAAGAATTGCCAAAACATTTGATTCTTCACGCGTTAGAATCGAAGGGATTGGTCAAGCAAATAATAGATCCGGCATGGGTTGGCTTGAAAATAAATGAATTGTTAGTTGTAGAGTATTATTCTCGTCAAACTTAAACAGAACTCAAGGTTGTTAGAAGTTAAATTTCCATTCGCTTCCTTTTCTATTTATTAACCTATGTAAGGAGACTAAAGAGCATAATTAGTTTTTCTTCCCGTAATTTTTTCTCGAATGATTGAGATCGTTTTCTACCTTGTTTCGACTTGAAGCAGTATTTTATCTAGTTTATATCCCAGATAATTAGTGGGGTAAAAAAAATAATCTATATTCGAGATAGAATATTACGAACGAAAACCCTCTCATTTTCTCATTTGAAGTAAGCAAAAAGGAAAGAACACCTCTTATAGTATAACAAATATCTCACATTTTTTTTTCATTTCCTTTTCCTATAGGGGCCTAAGTAAAGTTGTGATATTAAAAACTTCGAGGATATGAAGGAGAGAGAGGGATTCGAACCCTCGGTAAACAAAAGTCTACATAGCAGTTCCAATGCTACGCCTTCAACCACTCGGCCATCGCTCCTCAATAATGATTATGGACTACACAACAAGTAAATGAGTAAATTTCGCTAAGGAATTGCTCCTATTCAGTATCATATATTGAATGTGAATAATTAGAATGCATAACTAACACCCTAAAATTTTGGCAACGAAATACTTTAATCTTTTGGGGACTAGGGAGAATTTTGTTTAGAAACAATTTTTTGGTATTTTATTAAAGCTAATTAAGAATACAAACAAAAAAATGAATTCGTTCTCTTTTTGTTTATCGGGTTTTATGTTATTTCGTATTCTACAATTACTTTATTTGTGGGATTGTTTGATTTTCTCACAAAAGTTAATTCGAATTAAAGAAAGTGAAACATTGGATTAATATCTATGCCTAGATCCCGAATAAGTGGAAATTTTATTGATAAGACTTTTTCAATTGTAGCCAATATTTTATTACGATTAATTCCGACAAGTTCAGGCGAAAAAGAGGCATTTAGTTATTACAGAGATGGTGTGATTTGATTTTTTTATTTACAGTTTAATATTTGATGCTAAATAAACATTTTTCGATCTTGAAAAATGTGAAATAACTCTACGTTTAGAGAAGGTGAAGTTTTTAAAGAAAACAATTCCTTTAGTCGTGTATCCCCGACTAATGCAACCTCAAATGCTTCAATTATGAATTCTAGCATTGAGCGAAAGGTTAAACCTATGGTTTCATTGACTTTGTATTGTAAGATAACCCTTATTACACTAGGACCAATAGGACGCACAGAGGAAGAAGTACTACGCCTAGGAATCAACAATTCAAAACCTTTGTTAAAAATTATCCCTTTTCTTATTCCAATTGGGAAACTTGAAAAAATGGTTAGGCCATCAAATATCCATCTCATTCGGATTTTGGATACCCATATAACCATCGAAGACTGTTGAGGTTACTAATTCCGAATAACCAAAAAACGTTGAGAACAAAGAAATTGTTAGAGGTAAGATATCTTTTTTATATACTAGATATAGGTTTGGTATAGATCAAAAAAACTTTTGCAGGAAGGTTGGCTAGACATTTCTTTTATGTAAAAACACTAGCCCCGCTCAATTCATAATGAGAATATTTCATTTTTTTATAGTCTATAAATTATTCGGACTTATGCACATAAGGGAGGAGCCGTATGAAATGAAAATCTCATGTACGGTTCTGAAACGGAGATTCTTTGAATCGAATAACGACCGTAACGGATGTCAGCTCAATCCGAAGGAAATTATGCGGAAGCTTTACAAAATTATTATGAAGCTATGCGACTCGAAATTGATCCCTATGATCGAAGTTATATTTTGTATAATATTGGACTTATTCACACAAGTAATGGAGAACATACAAAAGCATTGGAATATTATTTTCGAGCACTAGAACGAAATCCTTTCTTACCACAAGCTTTTAATAATATGGCTGTGATCTGCCATTACCGAGGAGAACAAGCCATTCGCCAGGAGGATTCTGAAATTGCAGAGGCTTGGTTCGATCAAGCCGCTGAATATTGGAAACAAGCTATAGCCCTGACTCCGGATAATTATATTGAAGCACAAAATTGGTTGAAAATAACAAAGCGTTTCGAATAAAAAATGATCTTTTCTTTCTTATTTCGTAGTTTCTTTTTTATATTTCTATATAAATAAAAAAAATGGATCTTTTGGCTGTTCTGTGCAAAACCTATGACAAGTATGGATTTCATTCGATACTTTCATCAAAGATCCTATTTGTTCGTGGGGGAGGTGCTAGAAAGGAGTACGGAAAACCCTAGCCAAAGAGTTTTAAGACATCTAAAATCTATCAAATATGGATCTATCTAGGCTCTATTTTAGTCTAGCTATTCTGTATTGCTAGCTTTTTGGCTTATCTTATTTTTGAAATTTAGTAGTTTAGGAGAAAAAAAAACGATTTCAAATAAAATATATAAATTCAGACTCTAATATAGCATAGGCGCCTAATAATACCTAGTAACAAGCCCAGCTCTCTGATAAAATTCGGAAGACAAAAACAATGCTATTAGGATGTTCAAAAAAAGTTCAATTTTAGAACGTTGTATTAAAGTAAGAATCAATTAAGTTGCACAAAAAAATGATTTTATCGGAATTGAAAGCTCAGAAGGGTCCGTTGAGCGCCTTTTGGCTATGTCATAATAGATTCGAACACTTGCCCTGGATTGACCTCCAGATCATAATTGCTCTAGTGAATAACTAAAAAACTCGATAAATGGTAATAGAAGTAGAAGGTAAATAAACTAATTAACAACATTTACCATAGGTTCACTTATTACTCGATTGTTGGCGAGTCTCTTTGTATGTGTTGTCCGGAAAGAGGAGGGTTCAATGATTATTCGTTCGCCGGAACCAGAAGTAAAAATTTTAGTAGATAGGGATCCAATCAAAACTTCTTTCGAGGAGTGGGCGAAACCCGGTCATTTCTCAAGAACACTAGCTAAAGGACCTGATACTACGACTTGGATCTGGAACCTACATGCTGATGCTCACGATTTTGATAGCCATACTAACGATTTAGAAGAAATTTCTAGAAAAATTTTTAGTGCTCATTTTGGTCAACTCTCCGTTATCTTTCTTTGGCTAAGCGGTATGTATTTCCACGGTGCTCGGTTTTCCAATTATGAAGCATGGTTAAGCGATCCCACTCACATTGGACCTAGCGTTCAAGTGGTTTGGCCAATTGTGGGACAAGAAATATTGAATGGTGATGTAGGCGGAGGTTTCCGCGGAATCCAAACAACCGCCGGTTTTTTTCAGATGTGGAGATCATCTGGAATAACTAGTGAATTACAGCTGTATTGTACTGCAATTGGTGGATTGATTTTTGCTGCCTTAATGCTTTTTGCTGGTTGGTTCCATTATCACAAAGCGGCTCCAAAATTGGCTTGGTTCCAAGATGTCGAATCTATGTTGAATCATCATTTGGGAGGACTACTAGGACTTGGATCTCTTGCTTGGGCGGGGCATCAAATTCATGTATCTTTACCAATTAATCAATTTCTAAATGCTGGAGTCGATCCAAAAGAGATCCCCCTTCCTCATGAATTTATCTTGAATCGGGATCTTTTGGCTCAACTTTATCCTAGCTTTGCTGAGGGAGCAACACCATTTTTTACCTTAAATTGGTCAAAATATTCGGATTTTATGACTTTTCGCGGAGGATTAGATCCAGTAACGGGAGGTCTATGGTTAACCGATACTGTACACCATCATGTAGCTATTGCTGTTCTTTTCTTAATAGCTGGTCACATGTATCGGACTAACTGGGGCATTGGACATAATATAAAAGATATTTTAGAGGCTCATAAAGGTCCATTTACCGGTCAGGGACATAAAGGACTATATGAGATCCTAACAACGTCATGGCATGCTCAATTATCTCTTAATCTAGCTCTGTTCGGTTCCTTAAGCATTGTTGTAGCTCATCATATGTATGCCATGCCTCCTTATCCATATCTAGCTACTGACTATGGTACACAATTGTCATTGTTCACCCATCACATGTGGATTGGGGGATTTCTCATAGTCGGTGCTGCTGCGCATGCAGCCATTTTTATGGTAAGAGACTATGATCCAACTACTCGATACAACGATCTATTAGATCGTGTACTTAGACATCGCGATGCAATGATATCCCATCTCAATTGGGTATGTATATTTTTAGGCTTTCATAGTTTTGGTTTATATATTCATAATGATACTATGAGCGCTTTAGGACGTCCCCAAGATATGTTTTCCGATACCGCTATCCAATTACAACCTGTTTTTGCTCAATGGATACAAAATACCCATGCGTTAGCACCTGTTGCAACGGCTCCTGGCGCAACAGCAAGTACGAGTTTGACTTGGGGAGGTGCGGATTTAGTCGCAGTCGGAGGCAAGGTTGCTCTGTTACCGATTCCATTAGGAACTGCGGATTTTTTGGTACATCACATCCATGCCTTTACAATTCATGTTACAGTATTGATACTCCTGAAAGGCGTTCTATTTGCTCGTAGCTCCCGTTTGATACCGGACAAAGCAAATCTTGGGTTTCGGTTCCCTTGTGACGGACCCGGAAGAGGAGGGACATGCCAAGTATCCGCTTGGGATCATGTCTTCTTAGGACTTTTTTGGATGTACAATTCCATTTCGGTCGTGATATTTCATTTTAGTTGGAAAATGCAATCCGATGTTTGGGGTAGTATAAGTGATCAAGGAGTAGTAACTCATATTACTGGAGGAAATTTTGCACAGAGTTCCATTACTATTAATGGGTGGCTGCGAGATTTCTTATGGGCACAGGCATCGCAGGTAATTCAGTCTTATGGTTCTGCATTATCAGCATATGGACTTTTTTTCCTAGGTGCACATTTCGTATGGGCTTTTAGTTTAATGTTTTTATTCAGC